TACATAATATGTATTTACACCATAAACATACTTTAACCTATAATGTCTATGGTGTATAACAATACACTTGTACACAACCCATTACTGGTACTCAACACTAGATCTTTAAGTACAAGTGATAATACCTTTTTACATAAACTGATTGAAATATAACACAAATTGTAAATATTAAACCAATGGATAAACAGACTATCAAATATAATTGAAATAGACAATAACTTGCGGCGAGAACCGACCATAAAATTGATCCCTTAATGTTATAAGTTATTGGAAATAAGGGACAAAACTTGTGAGGGTCACACAATATGAACTATTACTGGCATCTGGTTCCTATTTCAGGAACAATACTAGGTAAATCCTCATGTGTTTACTAAAATTGGCATAAGTTAATGGTGGTATTACATTTACTCTAACTAACCCAACATCCAGTCTACTCCCAGAGGGTAAGGGGTATTTTTTATTTTTATTTATTTTCATCTGGCATCTCACAGTGTTCTCGACCAACCTGATAAGGTAGAACATACCCTTGCATTCTGCACAATAAAGTCCAATGATAAAGGACATAACGCAAGAGTTACATTACATAGTCTCAAGAGCATAAGCTTCTGTACCCCCTCAAAATACTCTTGCTCTATCCCCCCGGGGCTTATTTACACGTTAAACCCCCCTACCCCCCTTAACACTCCCGAGATCTCTAAGACTCCTAGCTAAACCCCAAAAGCAGGAAAACCCCGAATAGTATTTTTACCTCAAAAATATGTATTTATACATTATTGCAATTATTTATACGCTAGTGTAGCTTACTTAAAGCATAACACTGAAGATGTTAAGACGAGCCCTAGAAAGCTCCACAAGCACAAAGGTTTGGTCCTGGCCTTACTAACAATTTTAACTAAACTTACACATGCAAGTATCCGCACCCCTGTGAGAATGCCCTACAGTTCCCTGCCCGGGAACAAGGAGCTGGTATCAGGCACGATTCCCATTAGCCCACAACACCTTGCTTAGCCACACCCCCAAGGGAACTTCAGCAGTGATAAACATTAAGCCATAAGTGAAAACTTGACTTAGTTAAAGATAAGAGGGTCGGTAAAACTCGTGCCAGCCACCGCGGTTATACGAGAGACCCAAGTTGCTAGACACCGGCGTAAAGTGTGGTTAAGATTCTAATACAAAGCTAAAGCCGAACATCTTCAAAGCTGTTATACGCACCCGAAGGTAAGAAGACCAATTACGAAGGTAGCTTTAACTCTATCCGACTCCACGAAAGCCAGGAAACAAACTGGGATTAGATACCCCACTATGCCTGGCCCTAAACATTGATAGCATAATTCACCAGCTATCCGCCCGGGTACTACGAGCATTAGCTTAAAACCCAAAGGACTTGGTGGTGCTTTAGATCCACCTAGAGGAGCCTGTTCTAGAACCGATAACCCCCGTTCAACCTCACCCTCCCTTGTCTTACCCGCCTATATACCACCGTCGTCAGCTTACCCTGTGAGGGCCCTACAGTAAGCATAATTGGCACAGCCCAAAACGTCAGGTCGAGGTGTAGCGTATGAGAGGGGAAGAAATGGGCTACATTCACTATCACAGTGTATACGGATAACATAATGAAACTTATAATTGAAGGAGGATTTAGCAGTAAGCAGAAAATAGAGTGTTCTGCTGAATTTGGCCCTGAAGCGCGCACACACCGCCCGTCACTCTCCCCGAGCTTGATTATATAAAATTACTTAAATAACTAAAATTGCAAAGGGGAGGCAAGTCGTAACATGGTAAGTGTACCGGAAGGTGTACTTGGCAAAACCAGAGCATAGCTTAACACAGCTATAGCATCTCCTTTACACTGAGAAGATACCTGTGCAAACCAGGTTGCCCTGACGCCCAACAGCTAGCCCTCCCACCCAAAAACAATACACAACCATTAATACCCCCAAATACCGTAACATCACAAAACAAACCATTTTTCCCCCTTAGTATGGGAGACAGAAAAGGATCTAAGGAGCAATAGAAAAAGTACCGCAAGGGAATGCTGAAAGAGAAATGAAACAATTCAGTAACGCCTAAAAAAGCAGAGACTACACCTCGTACCTTTTGCATCATGACTTAGCCAGTAAGACTCAAGCAAAGAGAACTTTAGTTTGACCCCCCGAAACTAGATGAGCTACTCCAAGACAGCCTATTAATTAGGGCAAACCCGTCTCTGTGGCAAAAGAGTGGGAAGAGCTTTGAGTAGAGGTGATAAACCTACCGAATCTAGTCATAGCTGGTTGCCTGAGAATTGGACCGAAGTTCAGCCTCCCTTTTTCTCCCCTCCTCCCTTATCTATTAACCTTATAGACTCCGAGAAATAGAGAGAGTTAGTCAAAGGGGGTACAGCCCCTTTGACATAAGATACAACTTTTCCAGGCGGGTAAAGATCAAAATTAAAAAAGATAAAATGTTCCGGTGGGCCTAAAAGCAGCCATCCGCACAGAAAGCGTTAAAGCTCAGACATTTTCACATTCTAATTATTTTGATAACTCCTTCTTAACCCCCTACCCCTATCAGGTCCCCCTATGCCCCCATAGGAGTGACTATGCTAATATGAGTAATAAGAGGTAAATTAAACCTCTCCTCGCACGTGTGTAAGTCGGAACGGACTCCCCACCGACCCTTAACGGCCCCAAATAACAGAGGGTATTGGATAATAAACTTAATAACCAGAAAACTTCCCAACAAAACCCCGTTAACCCCACACTGGTGTGCAACCAAGGAAAGACTAAAAGAAAAAGAAGGAACTCGGCAAACACATAAAGCCTCGCCTGTTTATCAAAAACATCGCCTCTTGCAAAAGCAACGAATAAGAGGTCCCGCCTGCCCTGTGACTATTAGTTTAACGGCCGCGGTATTCTGACCGTGCAAAGGTAGCGCAATCACTTGTCTTTTAAATGGAGACCTGTATGAATGGCATCACGAGGGCTTAACTGTCTCCTTTTTCTAGTCAATGAAATTGATCTCCCCGTGCAGAAGCGGGGCTAAAAACATAAGACGAGAAGACCCTATGGAGCTTTAGACACTAAGACAGACCACGTTAAATACCCCTAAAAAAAGGACTGAACCAAGTGGACCCCGTCCTAATGTCTTTGGTTGGGGCGACCGCGGGGAAACACAAAACCCCCATGTGGAATGGGAGGACTACTTACCTCCCACAACTCAGAGCTCCCGCTCTAATTAACAGAAATTCTGACCAGCAAGATCCGGCAAAGCCGATCAACGAACCGAGTTACCCTAGGGATAACAGCGCAATCCTCTTTTAGAGCCCATATCGACAAGAGGGTTTACGACCTCGATGTTGGATCAGGACATCCTAATGGTGCAGCCGCTATTAAGGGTTCGTTTGTTCAACGATTAAAGTCCTACGTGATCTGAGTTCAGACCGGAGTAATCCAGGTCAGTTTCTATCTATGACATGTTTTTTTCTAGTACGAGAGGACCGAAAAGAAAAGGCCCATACTTAAAGCACGCCTTACCCTCACCTAATGAAGTCAACTAAAATAGACAAAAGGGCATACCCTACCTGCTCAAGAAAAAAGCACGTTAAGATGGCAGAGCCCGGCAAATGCAAAAGGCCTAAGCCCTTTTCACAGAGGTTCAATCCCTCTTCTTAACTATGCTCTCTGTTCTCATAACACATATTATCAACCCCCTAGCCTTTATTGTCCCAGTCTTACTTGCCGTTGCTTTCTTAACCCTTCTTGAACGTAAAGTCCTGAGCTACATACAACTACGAAAAGGCCCTAATGTAGTTGGCCCCTATGGCCTTCTACAGCCGATTGCCGATGGCCTAAAATTATTTATCAAAGAACCTATTCGCCCTTCAACATCTTCACCTTTTCTATTTCTATTCACCCCTATTCTAGCATTGACACTAGCCCTTACACTTTGAGCTCCCATACCACTCCCCTACCCAGTCCTTGACTTAAACCTAGGGATTTTATTTATTCTAGCGCTCTCAAGCCTTGCAGTCTATTCTATTCTAGGCTCAGGATGAGCATCCAATTCAAAATATGCACTTATCGGGGCCCTCCGTGCAGTTGCTCAAACCATCTCCTACGAGGTAAGCCTCGGCCTAATTCTTCTTAACACCATCATCTTTACTGGAGGCTTTACCCTTCAAATCTTCAATGTCGCCCAAGAGAGCATTTGACTTATCTTACCGGCCTGACCTCTCGCCGCAATATGATACACATCGACCCTTGCAGAAACCAATCGTGCCCCATTTGATTTAACCGAAGGAGAATCAGAGCTAGTCTCAGGCTTCAACGTAGAGTATGCAGGAGGACCATTCGCCCTCCTTTTCCTGGCAGAATATGCAAACATCCTCCTTATGAACACCCTATCAGCCACCCTTTTCCTCGGAGCAGCTCACACCCCCCTCCTACCGGAACTAACTGCAATTAACTTAATAATTAAAGCAGCCCTTCTCTCAGGACTTTTCCTCTGAGTCCGAGCCTCCTACCCTCGATTCCGATACGACCAGCTCATACACTTAATCTGAAAAAATTTCCTTCCTCTAACACTAGCCCTAGTCATCCGACATCTGGCAGTACCAATCGCATTTGCAGGTCTACCCCCTCACCTTTAACCCAGGAGCCGTGCCTGAATAAAAGGGATACTTTGATAGAGTAAAACATGAAGGTTAAAGTCCTTCCGCCTCCTTAAAATTTAGAAACAGGGGAATCGAACCCCACCTAGAGAGATCAAAACTCTCTGTGCTTCCTCTACACCACTTTCTAGTACAGTCAGCTAATTAAGCTATTGGGCCCATACCCCAATCATGTTGGTTAAAATCCTTCCTATGCTAATGAACCCCTACATCTTGGCCACTCTACTTTTTGGACTAGGCCTAGGAACTACAATTACATTTGCCAGCTCCCACTGGCTCCTAGCATGAATAGGACTTGAAATAAATACCCTCGCCATTATTCCACTAATAGCCCAACATCACCACCCCCGAGCAGTAGAGGCTACCACCAAATACTTCTTAACACAGGCAACAGCCGCTGCTATACTACTATTTGCAAGCACAGCCAACGCCTGACTCTCGGGCCAATGAGAAATTCAACAAACATCCCACCCTCTCCTAGTCTCAATTATTACTCTGGCCCTTGCCCTAAAGGTCGGCTTAGCCCCCCTTCATATATGGCTCCCCGAAGTCCTTCAAGGTCTCAATCTAACCACAGGACTTATTCTTTCCACCTGACAAAAACTTGCACCCTTCGCCCTTCTCCTTCAAATTCAACCAAACAACTCATCCCTACTTATTCTGCTTGGTCTCACCTCCACACTTGTAGGAGGATGAGGTGGACTAAACCAAACCCAACTACGGAAAATTCTCGCCTACTCCTCCATTGCACACTTAGGCTGAATGATCCTAATTTTACAATTCTGCCCACCCCTCACACTTCTTACCCTTCTCACTTACTTTATCATGACATTTTCAACATTTCTCGTCTTTAAAGCTAACGAATCCACTAACATTAACTCTCTCGCAACCTCCTGAGCTAAAATACCTACACTAACTTCCCTCGCACCCCTTATGCTCTTGTCCCTCGCTGGCCTCCCTCCCCTTACTGGCTTCATGCCAAAATGACTTATTCTTCAAGAACTGACTAAACAAGATCTTCCACTAACCGCCACTCTCGCAGCCCTCACCGCTCTTCTTAGTCTCTACTTTTATCTACGACTTTCGTATGCAATAACACTTACAATATCCCCCAATAATTTAACTGCAACAACCCCATGACGTCTGAACTCAAACCAACTTACCCTTCCCTTGGCTATCACCATTTTAATAACTACTCTTCTCCTGCCCCTTACCCCCGCACTTACCGCACTCGTTACACCCTAAGGGACTTAGGCTAACATTTAGACCAAGGGCCTTCAAAGCCCTCAGCGGGAGTGAGAATCTCCCAGCCCCTGTTTAGAGCTTGCGGGATATTACCCCACATCTCCTGCATGCAAAGCAGATACTTTAATTAAGCTAAAGCCTTTCTAGATAGGCAGGCCTCGATCCTACAAACTCTTAGTTAACAGCTAAGCGCTCTAACCAGCGAGCATCCATCTACCTTTCCCCCGCCTAGATAAACAAAAATAGGCGGGGGAAAGCCCCGGCAGGCAGCTAGCCTGCTCCTTCAGATTTGCAATCTAACATGCTAAGCACCTCAGAGCTTGGTAAGAAGAGGAATCAAACCTCTGTATATGGGGCTACAATCCACCGCTTAAAACTCAGCCATCTTACCGTGGCAACCACACGCTGACTATTCTCAACCAATCACAAAGACATTGGCACCCTCTATTTAGTATTTGGTGCTTGAGCCGGCATAGTAGGCACCGCTCTAAGCCTCCTTATCCGAGCAGAGCTCAGCCAACCTGGCGCTCTACTGGGCGACGACCAGATCTATAATGTAATCGTTACAGCCCATGCATTTGTAATAATCTTTTTTATAGTGATACCCATCATAATCGGAGGCTTTGGAAACTGACTCATCCCACTCATGATTGGAGCCCCTGATATAGCCTTTCCACGAATAAACAACATAAGCCTTTGATTACTTCCCCCTTCCTTCCTTCTACTCCTAGCCTCGTCAGGAGTAGAAGCAGGAGCTGGAACTGGGTGAACCGTATATCCACCTCTAGCAGGTAACCTCGCACATGCGGGGGCATCTGTAGACCTAACTATTTTTTCCCTCCACTTGGCCGGAGTGTCCTCAATTCTTGGAGCTATCAATTTTATCACAACTATTATTAACATGAAACCCCCTGCCATCTCACAATACCAGACACCCCTATTCGTTTGAGCCGTCCTAATTACTGCTGTTCTCCTACTCCTCTCACTTCCAGTTCTTGCCGCCGGCATTACAATACTTTTAACAGACCGTAATCTAAATACAACCTTCTTTGACCCTGCGGGAGGGGGGGACCCCATTCTCTATCAACATCTATTTTGATTCTTCGGACACCCTGAAGTATATATTCTTATTCTTCCAGGCTTCGGAATAATCTCCCATATTGTTGCCTACTACTCTGGTAAAAAAGAACCATTCGGCTACATGGGCATGGTATGAGCTATAATAGCAATCGGCCTACTTGGCTTCATTGTTTGAGCTCACCACATGTTTACAGTCGGAATAGACGTCGACACACGTGCATACTTCACATCCGCCACTATAATTATTGCAATTCCAACAGGCGTAAAAGTCTTTAGTTGACTAGCAACTCTACACGGCAGCTCTATTAAATGGCAAACTCCTCTTTTATGAGCCCTTGGGTTTATTTTCCTTTTTACAGTAGGAGGTCTCACAGGCATTGTTCTTGCTAATTCATCCCTTGATATTGTCCTTCATGATACATACTATGTAGTAGCCCACTTCCACTATGTTTTATCTATAGGAGCAGTATTCGCTATCGTTGCAGCTTTTGTCCACTGGTTCCCCCTATTTTCAGGCTACACCCTTCATGAAACCTGAACAAAAATCCGCTTCGGAATTATATTTGTGGGTGTTAATTTAACTTTCTTCCCACAACATTTCCTAGGCCTTGCAGGAATACCTCGACGATACTCGGACTACCCCGATGCTTACACCCTCTGAAACACTGTCTCCTCAATCGGCTCACTCATTTCTCTAGTTGCTGTTATTATATTCCTTTTTATTATCTGAGAAGCATTTGCTGCTAAACGAGAAGTTCTTTGAGTAGAAATAACAGCAACAAACGTTGAATGACTTCACGGCTGCCCGCCCCCATACCATACATTTGAAGAGCCTGCATTTGTTCGAGTCCAACCAAACTAACGAGAAAGGGAGGAATTGAACCCCCGTAAACTGGTTTCAAGCCAATCACATAACCACTCTGTCACTTCCTTCATAAGACACTAGTAAAATAGATATTACACTGCCTTGTCAAGGCGAAGTCGTGGGTTAAACCCCCGCGTGTCTTGCCCCCCCCCCACTAATGGCACATCCCACACAACTAGGATTTCAAGACGCAGCTTCCCCCGTGATAGAAGAACTCCTTCATTTCCACGACCATGCCCTAATAATCGTGTTCCTAATTAGCACCTTTGTATTATACATTATTACTGCTATGGTTTCAACCAAATTAACTAACAAGTATATCTTAGACTCCCAAGAAATTGAAATTATCTGAACAGTTTTACCTGCCGTTATTCTTATTCTAATCGCCCTCCCCTCTCTTCGCATCCTTTACCTAATAGACGAAATTAACGACCCCCACCTGACAATTAAAGCTATAGGACACCAATGATATTGAACCTATGAGTATACTGACTATGAAGACCTAGAATTTGATTCTTACATACTACCAACCCAAGATCTTAACCCCGGACAATTTCGCCTCCTCGAAGCTGACCACCGAATAGTGATTCCAGTAGACTCTCCCATCCGAGTCCTAGTTTCAGCAGAAGACGTCCTTCACTCATGGGCTATCCCAGCTTTAGGTGTAAAAACAGATGCCGTCCCCGGTCGCCTAAATCAAACAACCTTCATTACATCCCGCCCCGGAGTTTACTATGGACAATGTTCAGAAATCTGCGGTGCCAACCATAGCTTTATACCTATCGTAATCGAAGCAGTTCCACTAGAAGACTTTGAAAACTGATCTTCCTTAATACTTGAAGACGCCTCACTAAGAAGCTAAATAGGGCCTCAGCATTAGCCTTTTAAGCTAAAAATTGGTGCCTCCCGACCACCCTTAGTGATATGCCCCAATTAAACCCCGCTCCATGATTTGCTATTTTAATCTTTTCCTGACTAGTGTTTTTATTAATTCTGCCCCCAAAAATTATAGCCCACACATTTCCTTACGAGCCCACTTCCCAAAGCGCAGAAAAACCCAAAACAGACTCCTGAACTTGACCATGGCACTAAACTTCTTCGACCAATTTATAAGCCCTTCCTTTATAGGAATTCCTCTGATGGCCCTTGCTCTAACCCTCCCATGAATTTTATTTCCTACACCTACTGCACGCTGACTAAACAACCGCTCCCTCACTCTTCAAAACTGAGCGTTAAATCGATTCTCTAGTCAACTCCTCCTCCCTGTTAACACAGGTGGGCACAAATGAGCCCTTCTGTACGCTTCTCTAATTATTTACCTAGTAGCTATTAATATGCTAGGACTTCTACCATATACATTTACACCTACTACGCAACTATCCCACAACCTTGGCCTTGCCGTTCCCCTATGATTAGCTACCGTTCTAATTGGCCTACGAAATCAGCCTACTCACGCCCTAGGACACCTTTTACCAGAAGGTACCCCTACCGCACTAATTCCTGTCCTCATTGTCATCGAAACAATTAGCCTTTTTATTCGTCCCTTAGCCCTAGGTGTTCGACTGACGGCCAATCTTACAGCTGGCCACTTGCTAATTCAACTCATCGGGACTGCCTCGTTTGTCCTTCTACCTCTTATGCCAACAGTAGGCCTCTTAACAACAGCCCTACTATTTCTACTGACCCTCTTAGAAATTGCTGTGGCTTTTATCCAAGCTTATGTATTTGTTCTCCTACTAAGCCTTTATCTACAAGAAAACGTCTAAATGGCCCACCAAGCACACGCATACCATATAGTTGACCCCAGCCCATGACCCCTGACAGGCGCAGTAGCCGCCCTACTAATGACATCTGGTCTCGCAATCTGATTTCACTTTCACTCCACAACTCTTATAACCCTTGGACTAATTCTTCTTCTCCTAACAATATATCAATGATGACGAGACATCGTACGAGAAGGTACATTCCAAGGACATCACACACCCCCTGTACAAAAAGGGCTACGCTACGGAATAATCCTCTTTATTACCTCTGAAGTATTCTTTTTCCTAGGATTCTTCTGAGCTTTCTACCACGCAAGCCTCGCCCCTACCCCTGAACTAGGAGGCTGCTGACCTCCTACAGGCATTACCACCTTAGACCCATTCGAAGTACCTTTACTAAACACCGCTGTCCTCCTTGCCTCTGGAGTAACAGTTACTTGAGCCCACCACAGCATTATGGAAGGGGAACGAAAACAAGCAATTCACTCCCTAACCCTAACGATTCTTCTTGGTTCCTACTTTACCTTTCTCCAAGCCATAGAATACTATGAAGCTCCCTTTACCATTGCTGATGGAGTCTACGGCTCGACATTTTTTGTAGCAACAGGCTTCCATGGCCTCCATGTTATTATTGGTTCAACATTCTTAGCTGTCTGTCTACTCCGCCAAATTAAATATCACTTTACATCTGAACACCACTTTGGATTCGAAGCGGCCGCTTGATATTGACACTTCGTAGACGTCGTTTGACTTTTCCTCTACGTTTCCATCTACTGATGAGGCTCATAATCTTTCTAGTATGAAATAAGTATAAGTGACTTCCAATCACCAAGTCTTGGTTAAAGTCCAAGGAAAGATAATGAATTTAATCATAACAATTGCCTTAATCACCCTAGGCCTCTCAGTAATTCTAGCAGTAGTCTCTTTCTGGCCCCCTCAAATGTTACCAGACCATGAAAAGCTTTCCCCCTATGAATGTGGCTTTGACCCCCTAGGCTCAGCACGGCTGCCATTCTCTATCCGATTTTTCCTAGTTGCCATTCTATTCCTGCTATTTGACCTAGAAATTGCCCTTCTCCTTCCTCTTCCATGAGGGGACCAACTAGCCGCTCCCCTATGAACTTTCATTTGAGCCTCAGCCATCCTTGCACTTTTAACATTAGGCCTTGTTTATGAATGACCTCAAGGCGGACTAGAGTGAGCTGAATAGGTGATTAGTTTAATAAAAACAGTTGATTTCGGCTCAAAAACTTATGGTTAAAGTCCATAATCGCCTAATGACTCCTGTTCACTTTACCTTCTCTTCCGCTTTCATCCTAGGACTTACGGGCTTAGCATTTAATCGAACCCACCTTCTATCAGCCCTGCTCTGTCTAGAGGGTATGATACTATCCCTATTCATTGGCCTTTCCTTATGGGCCCTTCAACTAAATGCTACTAATTTCTCCCCCTCTCCTATACTCCTCCTAGCATTTTCAGCCTGTGAAGCAAGTGCAGGCCTTGCTCTACTTGTAGCCACTGCCCGCACCCACGGCACTGACCGCCTAAAAAACCTGAATCTCCTGCAATGCTAAAAATTCTTATTCCCACCCTTATGCTTGTTCCAACAACCTGGCTTACCCCCGCCAAATGACTTTGACCAACCACCCTGCTTCATAGCCTAGTAATTGCACTAGCCAGCCTATCTTGATTTAAAAATATGTCAGAGACAGGCTGAACCTTCCTCAACTCCTATATAGCTACGGACCCCCTCTCTACTCCTCTACTTGTACTAACCTGCTGACTACTCCCGCTTATAATTCTTGCAAGCCAAAACCATATATCATCAGACACTGTAAACCGCCAACGAACCTATATTTCTTTACTAACATCTCTTCAAATCTTCTTAATCTTAGCTTTTAGTGCAACTGAAATCATCATGTTCTACGTTATGTTTGAAACTACACTAATCCCAACATTGTTCCTTATCACCCGCTGAGGCAACCAGACAGAACGCCTTAACGCGGGTACTTACTTTTTATTTTATACCCTGGCTGGCTCTCTTCCGCTTTTAGTAGCCCTCCTCCTATTACAAAATACAACCGGGACCCTTTCCCTTCTTACCCTTCAATATGTCCCTCCAATATCACTTACAACCTACGGGGACAAGCTATGGTGAATCGGATGTCTCATAGCCTTCCTAGTAAAAATACCACTCTATGGAGTACACTTATGACTCCCTAAAGCACATGTAGAAGCTCCAATTGCAGGCTCCATAGTGCTAGCCGCCGTACTACTCAAGCTAGGAGGCTATGGCATAATACGAATACTCATCCTTCTTGAACCCCTGACCAAAGAGTTAAGTTATCCATTTATTGTCCTAGCCCTATGAGGAGTAATTATAACAGGCTCTATTTGCCTGCGCCAAACAGATCTAAAATCTCTAATTGCCTACTCATCAGTTAGCCACATAGGACTTGTAGTGTCTGGCATTTTAATCCAAACACCTTGAGGTTTCACCGGAGCACTCATCCTTATAATTGCCCACGGGCTTACATCCTCCGCCTTATTCTGTCTGGCCAATACTAACTATGAACGCACACACAGCCGAACAATAGCTCTTGCTCGAGGATTACAAGTAGCACTTCCCCTCCTATCAACTTGATGATTTATTGCCAGCCTCGCCAATCTTGCCCTCCCTCCTCTTCCGAACTTAATGGGAGAACTAATAATTATTACCTCAGTATTTAACTGATCCTGGTGAACTCTACTACTTACGGGCACAGGCACATTAATTACTGCCGGCTACTCCCTCTACATGTTCCTTATAACCCGACGAGGCCCCCTACCAATCCACATAACTGCCCTTGACCCCTCCCATTCCCGAGAACACCTTCTCATTGCGCTTCATCTTCTCCCACTAATCCTGCTTATTCTAAAACCAGAGCTAGTATGAGGATGGACGGCCTGTAGATATAGTTTATAAAAACATTAGATTGTGATTCTAAAGACAGGGGTTAAAGTCCCCTTATCCACCGAGAGAGGCTCGAAGCAACGAAGACTGCTAATTTTCGCGACCTTGGTTAAACCCCAGGGCTCACTCGCCCTGCTATTAAAGGATAACAGCTCATCCGTTGGTCTTAGGAACCAAAAACTCTTGGTGCAAATCCAAGTAACAGCTATGCATATGACCTCCCTGGTAATGTCAACAAGCCTCCCCATTATTTTTCTAATTCTACTGTCCTCTGTCGTCACCACCCTAAATCCAGAACCTCGCCCAGCAGACTGGGCCCTCTCTCAAGTAAAAACAGCAGTTAAGCTAGCTTTCTTCGTTAGCCTTCTACCACTTTTTTTATTCCTAAATGAAGGGGCAGAACTTATTATTACTAACTGAACTTGAATAAATACCCTCACCTTTGACATCAACATCAGCTTTAAGTTTGATCATTACTCAATTATCTTTACACCAATTGCTCTCTACGTCACTTGATCAATCCTAGAATTCGCATCATGGTATATACACTCAGACCCCTTTATAAACCGATTTTTTAAATACCTGCTAATTTTCCTAATTGCCATAATCACTCTAGTGACAGCAAATAACATATTTCAACTGTTCATTGGGTGAGAAGGTGTAGGAATCATATCTTTTTTGTTAATCGGCTGATGGTACGGGCGAACAGACGCAAATACCGCTGCCCTCCAAGCAGTTTTATATAACCGAGTTGGAGATATCGGACTAATCTTTGCCATAGCTTGAATAGCCACTAATCTCAACTCGTGGGAAATACAACAAATCTCTTCAACAGCTAAAGATCCAGACCTTACCTTTCCCTTACTAGGGCTCATTCTAGCTGCAGCTGGCAAATCCGCCCAATTTGGTCTCCACCCGTGACTTCCTTCAGCTATAGAAGGTCCTACACCGGTTTCTGCCCTACTACATTCCAGCACAATAGTCGTTGCAGGAATTTTTTTACTTGTACGAATAAGCCCTCTCTTGGAAAATAACCAAACTGCTCTCACCACCTGTCTTTGCCTAGGTGCATTAACGACACTATTTACCGCAACCTGCGCTCTTACCCAAAATGACATCAAAAAAATTGTTGCTTTCTCAACATCAAGTCAACTAGGCCTAATAATAGTTACAATCGGATTAAATCAACCTCAACTAGCTTTCCTGCATATCTGCACTCACGCCTTTTTTAAAGCCATACTCTTCTTATGCTCAGGGTCTATTATTCACAGCCTTAATGACGAACAAGACATTCGAAAAATAGGGGGTATACATAACTTAACTCCATTTACATCTTCCTGCCTGACCATCGGGAACCTAGCTCTTACAGGCACCCCCTTTCTGGCAGGATTTTTCTCTAAAGATGCAATCATTGAAGCCATAAACACATCCCATCTAAACGCCTGAGCCCTTACTCTTACCCTCCTGGCTACCTCTTTTACAGCTATCTATAGCCTCCGCGTGGTCTTCTTTGTATCTATAGGACACCCCCGATTTAACTCCTTCTCCCCCATTAATGAAAATAATCCAGCAGTTATTAACCCAATTAAGCGCTTAGCCTGAGGAAGCATCATTGCGGGCCTATTAATTACCACAAACATAATTCCACTCAAAACCCCTATTATATCCATACCCCCTCTTCTTAAACTAGCCGCCCTAATTGTTACTATTACAGGCCTTCTACTAGCCTTAGAACTTGCTTCACTAACTAGCAAACAATTTAAACCCACGCCATATTCAACCCCCCATCACTTCTCAAATATACTAGGCTTCTTTCCAGCGATTACCCATCGCTTTGCTCCCAAGATCAACCTTATCCTAGGCCAACAGATTGCCGGCCAAATAGTAGACCAAACCTGACTAGAAAAAACAGGCCCCAAAGCCCTCGCCACTCTAAATATACCCCTAGTAACAACGACCAGCAATGCTCAGCAAGGCATGATTAAAACCTACCTGACCCTCTTTCTCCTGACACTTTCCCTCACTACATTTATTTTCATATTCTAAACAGCCCGAAGTGTCCCTCGACTTAGCCCCCGCGTTAACTCTAAGACCACAAATAAAGTTAATAACAAAACCCACGCACTAATTACTAACATACCTCCCCCAAAAGAATATATGAAAGCAACTCCGCCCGTATCTCCACGAAATATAGAAAACTCACTAAATTCATCCACAGTTACCCAAGAAGTCTCATATCACCCGCTACCAAAAACCCCACAAAATACCCCAACCACCCCTACATACACCAGTATACTTACCGCAACTGAGCGATTCCCTCAGCTTTCAGGATATGGTTCCGCAGCAAGAGCTGCAGAATACGCAAACACTACCAGCATACCTCCCAAATAAATAAGAAATAGTACTAATGATAAAAAAGACCCTCCATGGCCTACTAAAACTCCACATCCCAAACCGGATACCGCCACCAGACCCAAAGCGGCAAAATAAGGAGAAGGATTGGAAGCAACAGCTACCAACCCCAATACTAACCCTAAAAGTAACAAAGACATAAAATAAAACATAATTCCTACCAGGACTTTAACCAGGACTAATGGCTTGAAACGCCATCGTTGTTATTCAACTACAGGAACCTCTAATGACAAGCCTTCGCAAAACCCACCCCCTACTTAAAATTGCTAATGATGCCCTAGTAGACCTACCCGCTCCTTCTAACATCTCAGTATGATGAAACTTTGGGTCCCTCCTAGGACTATGCCTTATTACACAACTTTTAACTGGACTTTTCCTAGCCATACATTACACCTCTGATATTGCTACAGCCTTCTCATCAGTCGCCCACATTTGCCGGGATGTAAACTACGGCTGACTTATCCGCAACCTTCATGCTAACGGAGCATCTTTCTTTTTTATCTGCATCTACCTGCACATCGGTCGAGGCCTATACTATGGCTCCTACCTCTACAAAGAGACATGAAACATTGGAGTGATTCTTCTCCTCCTTGTAATAATGACAGCCTTTGTTGGTTACGTCCTACCCTGAGGACAAATATCATTCTGAGGTGCAACAGTTATCACTAACCTCCTTTCCGCTGTACCCTACGTCGGCAATACCCTCGTCCAATGAATCTGAGGAGGCTTTTCAGTCGACAATGCCACTCTCACCCGATTCTTCGCCTTCCACTTCCTATTCCCATTTGTCATTGCAGCCGCGACCTTAATTCATCTTCTCTTCCTTCATGAAACAGGGTCTAATAACCCCCTTGGCCTTAACTCAGACGCCGATAAAATCTCATTTCACCCATACTTCTCATACAAAGACCTACTAGGCTTCGCAGTAATGCTCATTGCCCTTACCTCCTTGGCTCTTTTCGCACCAAACCTGTTAGGAGACCCAGATAACTTCACCCCAGCTAATCCTCTAGTCACCCCTCCCCACATCAAACCTGAATGATATTTCCTCTTTGCCTATGCAATCCTTCGATCAATTCCAAATAAACTAGGAGGGGTACTTGCACTCCTAGCTTCGATCCTTGTTTTAATAGTAGTGCCAATCCTCCACACATCCAAACAACGAGGACTCACGTTTCGACCTTTAACCCAATTCCTTTTCTGGGCTCTCGTTGCAAACGTTGCTATCCTAACATGAATTGGAGGAATGCCAGTTGAACACCCTTACATTATTATTGGACAAATTGCTTCTTTCCTGTACTTCTTTCTCTTTCTTGTTCTTACACCGTTAATTGGATTGTTAGAAAACAAAATCCTTGAATGATCTTGCACTAGTAGCTCAGCCTCAGAGCGCCGGTCTTGTAAACCGGATGTCGGGAGTTAAAATCTCCCCTACTGCTCAAAGAAAAGGGACTCTAACCCCTACCACTAACTCCCAAAGCTAGTATTCTAAAATTAAACTGTTCTTTG